CTTTTTATCTCCTCAAACAAATCGAAATGATTGAAGTTCTTCTATTTGGAATCGTCTTAGGTCTAATTCCTATTACTTTAGCAGGATTATTTGTAACTGCATATTTACAATACAGACGCGGTGATCAGTTGGACCTTTGATTGAATAACATTTTTTTTTTGATTGACCTCCCCCTTGCAGGAGGTCAAATTCAAGTTGCAATTCAACTGTGTTTTGTTAAGTTTTTTTTATTGTGATTCGAAATAACATAAACGGAATCACGCTCTGTAGGATTTGAACCTACGACATCGGGTTTTGGAGACCCGCGTTCTACCGAACTGAACTAAGAGCGCTTTTTTATGACAGGAGATACGATTGTAAAGAAAAGGATTTTCTCTTTTTTGTACCCCCAATGCGTCTTGTATACATTGAAAAATGAAAGATTATGTCCAATTTTATTTAATTGATCTCACTCAGATCCCAATCAATTAATCCCTCGTTACCGCCCATAGGAGAAGTAATAGGTAGGGATGACAGGATTTGAACCCGTGACATTTTGTACCCAAAACAAACGCGCTACCAAGCTGCGCTACATCCCTTTTCAAAAATTTTTGTACAGTGTCATTGTACAAAATCCATGTCTTGTTTTCCACATCGTTATTTTTTCCTCGATCCATATACAATTTTCTTGTCATTTCTTCTTTTTGGTTTCATATAATAAATAATAAAAGAATTATATACATCTGAAACCTAACGTATAAAAAAGATGCCTATTTTGCTTAGGAAGAAGAGGGTCTCTTTTTCTTTTTTAGGAACAGGGGTAGGAAAATCTTATCTACTGTTCATTGTACATATCCATTTTTGTTAGGAATTCCGTACAAAAAAATACAAATGATCTTGAACTACAGCATCTGACCATATATGTATTACAATAAAGAAGGAGGATTTTCAATGCGAGATATAAAAACATATCTTTCCACAGCGCCTGTGCTAACTACTCTATGGTTTGGGTCTTTAGCGGGCCTATTGATAGAAATTAATCGTTTATTCCCAGATGCTTTGTCATTCCCTTTTTTCTAGTTATTAATATTATTAATATAATAAATATGCGAAAAAAATGAAGAAAATTTGAGATACAATTCTACGTGACGTGACTAAAACTTAGTCCCCCCTTTTTTTTTCAGTTCTTTAGGATAGGAAGGAAAGAGAAAGAAAAAGTATATTTAACCTCAGAAAAAATCCGGTGGATCTAAGATCCCATTTTGGAGAACAGAAATAGAAAGGGGGTCCAGTCTAAGGTAAAAAAAAGCTCCACGAAATCATAGCATAAAAAAAAGATACTTAAATGAAATACTGGGATTAGGATAGGAATAATTGATAGTTAGAAAAAAATTGTATTACTTACATTATTACTATATATATAATAATATTCTATTAATATTAATTAGAATTACAACAAAATATTTAGAAATGGAATTTCTAATTAGTAACTTCTATTGATATTGATTTTTTTTCTTTTTTGTTCTTTTCGTCTTCTTAGGTTCGGGTCGAAAACAGAAGAGTTAAGTTGATCAAACAAAAATGCAAAGGGGGTTCATGGCTAAGGGTAAAGATATCCGAGTTAGAGTTATTTTGGAATGTACCAGTTGTGTCCAAAATGGTGTCAATAAGGAATCGCCAGGCATTTCTAGATATATTACTCAAAAGAATCGGCACAATACACCCAGTCGATTAGACTTGAGAAAATTTTGTCGATATTGTCACAAGCATACGATTCATGGGGAAATAAAGAAATAAATCGAACGTGTGTTTGATCTTTCAAAGGGGCAGGAAAAGGAAGAACTTAACATATCTTAACATAAACATATATATATATAATATACAAATAAAAATATAGAATATACAAAAAAACCTATTTCGGTCGGATCTGAAATGAATAAAGAAATAGAATTTTAGAGATAAGGAATAAACCATGGATAAATCCAAACAACCTTTTCGTAAATCCAAGCGATCTTTTCGTAGGCGTTTTCCCCCAATTGAATCGGGGGATCGAATTGATTATAGAAACATGAGTTTAATTAGTCGATTTATTAGTGAACAAGGAAAAATATTATCTAGACGGGTGAATAGATTGACCTTGAAACAACAACGATTAATTACTATTGCTATAAAACAAGCTCGTATTTTATCTTTGTTACCTTTTCTTAATAATGAAAAACAGTTTGAGAGAGCCGAGTCAATCCCTAGAACTACCGGTCCTAGAACCAGAAATAAATAGATATACTCTTCCATTGATTCAAAACTTCAATCGGAATTCAAGCTCAGATTGATGTTTTGTTCGAAAAACCTCAAACCCAGATTTGATTGTTGTGTTATAAGAAACAACAAATAGGGAAAGAATAAATCTTTTTTTTTTTTGAAAGATGTTCGTTCATTTCTACTACTTATCTTATCTTAATTTTTTTTATTCTATCTTCCCGGAGAACGGACTCCGGGGAATACAATTCGGTTTCAATCATTCCTATATATACTTTAGAATGTCTTTTATTTCATAATTTTATTGGAAATCATGTAAAGACAATTCTTATTTGATATAGCTATTTGCGCAAGTATTTTACGATTAAGAAGTAATTGCTTCTTGTACAGATTGTGTATTAATCTACTATAACTATAGAATACCCCTTTCTCACGAGCCGCTGCATTTATCCGAGCGATCCACAAACGACGAAAGTCCCTCTTTTGCCTGCCCCTATCTCGATGAGAGGAAACCAAAGCTCTCATTTTCTGTTGAGTAATGGTTCGAGTAAGTCTTGAATGCGCCCCTATAAAGGTTGATGCAAATAAACGAATTTTTGTTCGACGTCTCCGAGCTATATATCCTCGTCTAACTCTGGTCATTGAATCAAATTACACTTTAATGAATGAATAACTAATTGATTTCTCTTCTTTCAGTCATCCTTTTATCTCCCGGTTGATTAATAACAAAACGGATTATTCCGATATATAAAATATAAATTCCAATGGCTTTTGCTACTATGACCTTCCCAACCACGATTTGAAATCCTTCCAGGTAAAATACCTAGAAATAAGAAATTCTAACGATATTAAATAAATAAAAGCAAAAAATAGTGGGTTCCATCGTTTCTATGGTTATTTCATAAACGGTGAGGTCCTCTCTATACACCGGAGCCTCTTCTTTCATTTAATCAAATGTTATTGTAAACTTGTATAGTTCACTCTCTTTGGCTCTACCAATCAATTATACAGTAATAGATCTTTTCACAAAAAAGGCTATCCATACAGTGACGGCATTTAATTATGAAAGTTGGCTAGGTAGCTGACCTTGTTAGTCCGTTCTTTCAAGAAAGGGAACATAACCTTTTTGCTTCTTGTAGTACTATTTCCTCCGCTTAATGGATAACTATTTGCTACCAATGGGGAATTGCTTTTCATCTCAAATTGAGGTGATTGGATTTGCACCAATGGAAACCATAAATTTCATACACAAAAAATATAGGTATATGATAGATCCTCATTTTTAGATAGTAAAAATGGCTTTTTCCACTCTATCTATCCTATTGGTGATTGGTACTGGAAAAACGGTTTCGCTTGTTCGAACTCATGATCTAAACGAGTCGCACATACACCCTAGTACATGTTCCCCGACGCTGAGGACATCCTCGAAGTGCGGGGGATTTCGTGATTTTTCTTATTGGCTGTCTTGTGTTTCTAATAAGTTGTTTAATTGTCGGCATATCATACATATATATAATAAAATAGGTTGGTTTAGATCGATCTTAACCTGAGGATTGACGATTATGAATTATTTCCATTCAATATCAAATCACGAAAAATTCGAATTCTGATTTGAAACGGAATCATGTATTTACACGAAATCTCCAGTATTTTCATTTTCTACCGCTACAAGATCAACAATACCATGAGCTTGGGCTTCTGTTGCTGACATAAAAACATCCCTTTCCATGTCTTCGGATATAACCCATAAAGGGTTGCCCGTTCTTTGTACATAAACCTTTGTGAGGGTTTCGCGAAGTTTCAGTAGTTCTTCCGCTTCCAGGATAAATTCCCCTGCTTGCGCCTCATAAAAAGAACTAGCAGGTTGGTGAATCATGACCCTGATAATATTGATATAACATCATGCATGAACGGTTCTTCTATCTTGCAGGATTGGGCTAAAGTAAGGGATAAAAAAACAAGAAGAAAAAAAACAAATAGAATGGAACAGCCGTACAGGCATCTTTTGTGCATTGCATACGGCTCTGCAATGGCATTTCTTCCTCCCTTCTCTTCAATTTCGATTTTATCGAAGAAAAAAAAGGAATCCATCCGATCCAGATCGTTGAATGATCCATTTACCACCCTTCCTTTCGTATTGTAGGAGTCAAAAAATACTATGATGGCTCTGTTGCTTTCTATATTTATCTCGTCTGTGATTTAGCAATCCCAAAGTTTCTTTTTTTTTTCATTTTCGTACTCTTTCTTTCGTAACGTAAATATCATAAAGAGACTTCCGGTGTGGAAGAAAAATAGTTTGTGACGCTGAAATGTACTCCTGACACATAAGATCAAATCGGAATAACCTTTGTTTCATACTACTATCTCGATACAAAATCTCATATTAGGAAAAACAATACTAGTTTGTTCATATCGAACTCGAAGTGCCATGCTATTATTACCTATTTTTCATATTATTCACATTCGATATGGCGAAGGCATAGTCTTTTTCTTTTTTTTTTCAAATAAAAACTCATTGGCGCCAAGCGTGAGGGAATGCTAGACGTTTGGTAATTTCTCCTCCGACCAGAATGAAAGATCCCATTGAAGCGGCTAATCCCATGCAAATTGTATGCACATCGGGCGAAACAAATTGCATAGTATCATAAATGGCTATTCCTGGTATTACCCATCCGCCGGGGGAGTTTATAAACAAATAAAGATCCCTAGTATCATCTTCTATACTGAGATATACCATGAGACCAATAAGTTGATTTGAGATCTCACTATCAACTTCTTGGCCTAAAAAAAGTAATCTTTCTCGATAAAGTCGGTTGATTAGGACAAAATCGTATCCCTTTTGAACCGTACGCGCATCTTTGGATGCATACGGTTCAAAAAAATTGTGAAAAAAGAATCAATGTGTCGATTCCAATCCTATCTCTTTTTTTTTGTAACAGATTTCTGTTTTTCTAATGAAAATAAAGGGGTTTTTTCTTCTATTTTTCAAAAAAAAACAGAAGTTTTGGCTTCCTTTCCTAAAAAAAAAAAAGAATTTACTGAACTTCATTTTTTGTATTAACCTTTCATTGATGTATTGTTTCGTCGAGATTCAAATCACGATGTCATTTTCTTGTTCCTGAATGGGTCCTTTCAATTCTTTTAGGTTCATGCTCTACTCCGGGGAAAGATCTATCCGAATTCTATTTGCACATATAGGACAAATAATCTCAGTACCTTTTCTTTTTGCTACGACTTTTTTTAATTCGTTTTATGCCTCTCCCAAACTATTCGATGTATTCATCATATTGGTTGGCATGTCAGTTTGAGATCATTCCTATAATTTAATTAAATATTACGAATCGTCTATGCTACAAGCGGTAATTGTACATATATTACTATTACCAATTTGTTTGGTATTTTCTGAACGGAGCCTGGATATTTAATTTTATTAGTCCAAGTCAACCATAAATTCTTCTAATTGATAATATTGATCCTCAATAGAAATTGATCCAATTTCACTTCACGCTCCGAATGATTGAAGAACCAATCAATACAATATTTCTTGGGCGAAACAGAGGATATCTCGATCGGGGGAGAAAACGGGTAAATCCCATATGACCCAATATGTCTGACAAGTCGCACTATACGTCAACCCAAACTGCATCTTCCTCTCCAGGACTCCGAAAAGGTACTTTTGGAACACCAATGGGCATTAAATTAAAGAAAAAAATGAAGTACTATACTTCACTTTAATATGGAAACGTAAGAATGAGTTTATTGTCTTCATCATTTTTTTCTGTTTATTCTACTAGTTTATACATAAATTAGTTTATACATAAATGGGAAGGTTTTTAGAAAAAGAGAGAATGAATAAATAAAAATTTTAATGAAGGGATCGATCGTTCTAATAATAAACAAGTATCCATCCATTCGTTCCCACAAAATGGGACCGATGCTCCCATTGCGTATTGGTACTTATCGGGTATAGAATAGATCTGCTTCTCTTTGTTCTTACGAACAGAATTCTTCCGTTATTTTTAACGGAATAGAATAAATAGTAACCTTTTCTCATACAGAATCCGCTCAAAAGTACATAGTATATTCCAATGCGATAAAGTTACATAGTGTCTATTTTTCTTTGATAAAGGGGTATTTCCATGGGTTTGCCTTGGTATCGTGTTCATACTGTCGTATTGAATGATCCCGGTCGATTGCTTTCTGTCCATATAATGCATACGGCTCTAGTTTCTGGTTGGGCCGGTTCTATGGCTCTATATGAATTAGCGGTTTTTGATCCCTCTGACCCCGTTCTTGATCCAATGTGGAGACAAGGTATGTTCGTTCTACCCTTCATGACTCGTTTAGGAATAACCAATTCGTGGGGTGGTTGGAGTATTTCAGGAGGAACTGTAACGAATTCAGGTATTTGGAGTTATGAAGGCGTAGCAGGTGCACATATTGTGTTTTCTGGCTTGTGCTTTTTGGCGGCCATATGGCATTGGGTGTATTGGGACCTAGAAATATTCTGTGATGAACGTACGGGAAAACCCTCTTTGGATTTGCCCAAGATCTTTGGAATTCATTTATTTCTCTCAGGGGTGGCTTGCTTTGGCTTTGGCGCATTTCATGTAACAGGTTTATATGGTCCTGGAATATGGGTGTCCGATCCTTATGGACTAACTGGAAAAGTACAATCTGTAAGCCCAGCGTGGGGCGCGGAAGGTTTTGATCCTTTTCTTCCGGGAGGAATCGCTTCTCATCATATTGCAGCGGGTACACTGGGCATATTAGCGGGCCTATTCCATCTTAGTGTCCGTCCGCCTCAACGTCTATACAAAGGATTACGTATGGGCAATATTGAAACTGTACTTTCTAGTAGTATCGCTGCTGTTTTTTTTGCAGCTTTTGTTGTTGCTGGAACTATGTGGTATGGTTCAGCAACTACCCCAATCGAGTTATTTGGTCCCACTCGTTATCAGTGGGATCAGGGATACTTCCAGCAAGAAATATATCGAAGAGTTGGTGCCGGACTAGCCGAAAATCTGAGTTTATCGGAAGCTTGGTCTAAAATTCCCGAAAAATTAGCTTTTTATGATTACATTGGTAATAATCCGGCAAAAGGGGGATTATTCAGAGCGGGTTCAATGGACAGTGGGGATGGAATAGCTGTTGGATGGTTAGGCCACCCCGTCTTTAGAGATAAAGAAGGGCGCGAGCTTTTTGTACGTCGTATGCCTACTTTTTTTGAAACATTCCCGGTAGTTTTGGTAGATGGAGACGGAA